CCAGTCATGGAGGGATAGTCTATCTAGTTGAAGTTTTAGTTCCAGTAGTCTAGCTATCCTGTTAGAGGTCGTCTAATGGGAGTCGGGCTATGGGCTCTTCAAAAGATCTAGCTTTACTTATCAGCTAATTAAATGAATTCCTTGCCAATCCCAGGGTCAGCAAGACAAGAAGCAAATGCTCAAATGAAGAATGAAAAGAAGCTTTAGCGAGCCAATTACATTGCCTTGACCTTAAGAATAATTTGAAAGATTTGAAGGAGAGGAAGCATTGAACTGAAAGGAAACCTCTGAGAACAAAAAAACATATTGAAATAGAAAGTGAAATAGAAAGAGGGGTATCTCCAGTAGGAGGAAAAGGAGAATTTCTTGTCCCAAGTATCGGGCATAACCCACTTATGGAAGGGCCTGCCAGTTTAAGATGTTTTCTTATTTATAGCTATAGCCTCTTTACTCATTATAAGAGAAGTCTTACCCGCACAATCCTATGGCGAGCTAGGTTTACGGGACCCCCTTAGCCAGAAAAGAGAGGCAATGAAATTCCTCATATCTTTCATTCGAGGCTGAGGATTTCATGTCTGGTATGACTTAACTGCCTATTCCTAAAGGGAAGTTTTTAACATCTTTTTTCTTTCGGGTCATAGGTCATTTCTGATATCGTACAAAAGGTAGTTTACTTACTTAGTTAAAGCAAAGCATTAAGGTTGTTTACATGCTTACATGCTTGCATTATGGGGGAAAAGCAAGAAAAAAGTACATATATCAATTCTGATACCCTTTAGAGTAGATGTAATAAAATCTCAAGAAGGTATTAATCTAAATCATCATTCAGATTTTATTATTGTCTATCTATTATGGGGTGTTCAGTTGATATAGGTTGATATTGAATCATCTCCTATTTTCAGACAAACCACTCAGTGCTAGCAGCTCCGATCCCTTACTTCCCAGCTTGATTCATTCGCTGTGGCTAGACAATTTGTTGGGGCCAATGCTAGATCGTAATAGACTGACCAGACACAGCAGTAGCATAACCAACCAGAGACAGCAGTAGCCTAACGAACCATCAGTATGAGCAAATTATCAGTCTGATACCCTATAAAGACCCACCTTCCCTTTGCCTTAGAACGATATGAACATGCCCTTAAACTTTTCCTTCCTTCCTTCGAGGGTAAGGGCATGTCCAGGTGGATATGCCCGCCCCCATTACCTCTAAGCGATGTCCCCAAGGATATCGTTTAGTATCCGTGAAACACACAGGAGAGTACTCTACTAATACTTAAGGAAGAAGAACCCTTACGCTTTACCCCAAGCTCCATACTATCACGAAGTACTCCGCTAGGGAGCGAAGGAAGCCAGCTCGTCTAGGCTTCCGAGCGTATCCGTGTTCTAGTTACACGGAGTGAACGATCGGATGTAGCTGGACACGCGAATCACTAAAAAGAGTAGCGTGTCCAGCGGCTAAAACAAAGCTGAAAACACTTCGTTGAGCTGTCTTTCTTCATTAAAGTCAGATAGTTGATCGAGAAAGCACCGCATCAAAAGGGCTACATCGAGTTCTATACCATGATCTGGGAACCATGAAGACAGCCCGCCACTGGAACTTGCTCTCGCTCCGCTCGTTCCCACCTGCCTTCTCCCCACTAGAGTGAGAGTCACTCTAGCAGGAACCTCACAAACCTTTTCGGTCTGTTACTAGTATGTTAGGTTTTTTCGGTCACGGAGCCGGAAAAACCGGTATCGGGATCTTTACAAAAAGCTTTCTAACGTCTTTTTTGTTTTAGCTGCGAGCAATCCACGTTTGTGATCTCGTATATTTCGATTTTCCGGCATCTTACTGACCCTCATCTTTTTGCAAAAAGCCGCTCCACGGTAGTAAAGTCTCATCTTGTGTGTTGGCTGAAGTGACAATAGTTACATTGAACCCTCGAATATGTTCGAAGATCTCAAAATGATCTTCTAGTTCCGGGGAGAATTCGCAAAACTCCGTTTCCATCGAGAATTGAATGGAGTTTTCCCGTATTTCCACCAGAGAATCTAAGAGAGACGTTCCTTCTCGAGCTCCCTGCATAGTTTTGAATAGATTCGGGTTTTCTCCCGCCCCTCTTCTAGCCCCCTTTTTAGAAAATATAACCTCTTTTCTTCCTCAGCCCCTTCAAAATAGGAGTCGACTGCCCTCTCCATATTGTGAGGATCCCCCACGGGGGTCCCCTGCTCCCGGAGAATGTCTTTCATCAATGAAACGATTTCCCCCTTTAGGGCTCGGGCCCTTGGAGAGCAGGCGAAATCTTCCGGAAATGGAGTTTCGGGCCCGTGCCGGGGCCTCTTCCGTAGTCTTTCCTCCCCTGATGGACCACCTGGCCGCCCATCGGCATCGTCAGGAACAAAAGAAGGATCCCCCAAGGGTCCCGGTGGTGTACTGGACCCCCCGGGCACTCCCCCCGAACTAGCCGGCAAATGCTCCGGGGCTTGGGCAGGGGCAGCCACAGGGGCTTGGGCAGAAGCCTCCCCTTCAGAAAAGAGGGACTCTAGATTTGGATTTTCCGCCATCATGGTAGAATAATCCTCCCCTGGCGAGTTAGGGGGGGAAGGCAGAGGAAGTGGCTGCCCTAGAACACCTAAGACACCAAAGAATGAGAAGAATTGCGCGAAGACCATAATCAAGTTGGATGAAAAGGATACTCGTAGAAAATACATATAAAGTCCACCTATAAGTCCAATCATAAAGTAAATGATAAAAACGACTCTTTTCCAAAATAAAATATATAAGCGAAAAGAGTAGAGACGATACAAGAGAACAACACATAAAAGGACTATTCCCCCACAAATTAAATTTGGACTAGTGATGACAATCGACTTCCCTTGCGATCCAAAACCATGGGCTAGAAACATTGCGGTGAGACCCGTTAAACTATGAAGTAGAAAATTTACTTTCCTTGTGAACATGATATGATAATTTCTTTTCTTTAGGGTACGCGCTTCCTAACTAATCTCGGGTACTCTACGCCTGGATGGTAAGGACTGATGTTTGAATAAGTTCAGTCCTGCCATCTCCACCCAAGCCTCAACCGTCTGATGTCGGAAGCTCCATTACTTTTGCACTGAGCTATTGAGTACTGAACTTTCTTATATATGAAGACCTCTGCTAGTAGTCTATAAATTGAAAACCCCGGAACACGAATTTGCGATCACTTTCACTTGAGATGGAAACTTCTTTTTCCTTCTTTGCCGGCTATCTCTGCTATCAATGAGACAATGCCCAATGGAGGGCTATGAAATGGGTGTAGCTCAATCATCTGCTATTCATCCCCTCCTTTACTTTTGTTGAAAAAAGACTTTCTCTTCCGGCGTAGATACTCTACTTGAGTCTAAAGACCCCACTGTCTCTCTTTCATCCAAATAGCATTCGTGGTGATCGTAGGCGGCGGGTTAACCGGCTCCCCGGCCCCGTTTCGGAGCGCTACTGAGGTGCTCTTTGGCTCCACCGCTTTCTTGTTCAAGCCACGAATGCAAAAAATACTTCATCAATGAAATTGAGAAAAGTAGAACTAGAACCAATCTTCGCTTTCTTCTCTTACGAAATTTAAGATCGGAAATACAAAGCAAAATCCGTAAACGAAAAGTGGCGATATCCTCCGATCCATCAAGCAGGTTAAGGAATAGCTACTAAGGAATAGCTACGCTACATAGAATACAGAGAAGTTACTGCCTTCTTCTTCCCGGCGTCTATACTATCAAACCCTGCGTCTCTAGCGAGACTTGAGCCTTACGGCCCTTGAGTCTTCTACCCGGCGCAGTTTATCTAAATCGGATATGTCGGTGAATATTCTATTATTTTATCACCCGAACGGAAATGGGGTTGGGGTGCTCTCTAAGTGAGGAGCCATGGAACTCCAGCTTAGATAGAAAGGGTTTTTAGGCCGGACAAAGGTCTAGGTTAAGTCCGGAGAGAGGGCTTGATGAACACCACCTCCTGGTTAGTAATTGGGCACACGCTTCCTTTACGGCGTAGAATCGGCTTCTTTTTTTGACGTATCAGAAAGGGCTTTTCTTCTACGCCCGAAGTTTCTATTTATGCAAGTATCTTCACTTCAATACCCAAAGTGGCCCTATACATTTAATGATAACCGAACCCAAGCAAGGAGCTTCAATCTTGTCTATTTCCAAAAGCATAGCTTTAGCTATTACAACCCTTGAATGGTCGGGTTGGAAAGTCTTTATTTTATGTGCCAACGCAGGCCTATCACCAAATCTCCACTGCGAAATCCTTTGTTGGAAGGCTTGCTGATTCATAATTTACACCTCTCTCCGCCGCTTCTTAACAGTTGACTGCGAGATTAGCACTTTCTTCGTTACTAACAGATATATCTTTTCCGCGCGAGCTAGTTCAACAGTTCATTCTTGTAAGCCCCTTTGTCAGCCACACTAAGACTTCGGGTCATCATGCACTGACACAATCATTATCTGAGGGCCTATGATCATCCAAAAGCAGTACCTGGCATACTCCTAATAATAAAAAGAAAAAGCCGGATTCGACTTCTTGTGTACAAGCAGAGCATCAACAATCCTTTTCGTTACCAATTACAAATGGTATAAACTAATCGAGATGCTTCTACACGTCCATTCTTCTAGGAGAGTCATACCCGTCTTTTTGCCTGACCCGGCCTTCCAATCTTTTCAATCGGTCTAGTCCACGCGTGGACAGAGGTCTCTCGAGCCTCTAGCCCATTCCCTGAAAAGGCGACTACCTTACCTATCAATCGTATTGGCCCAATTCCAGATCAATAGAATAGAAGGTATCATATTCACTAAATTCCTAAGGGAATCCCCCGCTTGACTAATAGCCTCTGCCTATTGTCTTATTTTCTACTGATTGCTTGTATCAAGCAGGACGTCCGCATGAGAGTTGTACCAAGCAAGTGTTCTCCCTTCACTATCGGACCTGCTTCTTACTTATTTGTTAGCGCCTACGGGCGGAATCAAAGATAAAATGAATACATTGGGCTTTCGCCACCTGAAAATGCCCGACGGTCATTCAAGATTATCTGCATTTTTGTAAGTGTATGCAAGAGACGCAGTCTTAGTATTAGGAATAGCGAGTTCTCCCTCGTATCCGCAGAAGTTAATGCAACTGAACCCTTCGCTACTCCTTTTTGTGTGACTGACCAACCTAGTGAATCTCGAATTTCATATTGAAAAAGGAGGAGGCACATCAAGGCAGAAGTCGAATCAAGCAAAGATCCTCTGGCATTAGCTAGTAGCTGCTTTCCTGGGACTTGCACTTGCTTCTTTTAGAGAAGGCTTGGCTCTACTATTTCCATCCACTTGGCTGTTCTTCGCGAATATCTTTCGTCTCTTCCTGGGAATCCAATGGTTACGCTGGAAGAAGGACTAACAGTTATAACCGAGAAAGTGCTTATGTCGACACTAGCAAGTGACTCACCAACTCGGAAGTAAGAAAGAGGAAAGACAGGGGTATGACAACCAATCTACCCGCCTATTAGCTATTCTAGCCAAGGCCCATTTCATGTGTTAAGCATATAGACATCAGATCGTTTTTGGAAGAGTGCCCGAGGACGAATAGAACTTAGATTCAAAAGAGCGCGAAGAAAGAGCTTTCGCAAATGATTGCACTTCTGCTATCCGGATAGCTATTCAAAGCATCGAGAAAAACAAAGATAATGTTAACAGTTTCATAAAAGCAAGGGGATTCGCTAAGCAGCTAAGCAAAAATCCTTTACCCTGAAATCGTAGATCTACGAAATGAGCGTAGTGTTGAACTCTTTCGCACCCCTTCCGAAATCAATCAAGGATTGCCATCGAAAGCTGTCGTTACGCCGAGTTCTTCAATAAAAGTAGCCGTCGTAAGGCCTCCAGAAGGGGGCGTTGCGTATCCGGAAGAGTCAGACTTCGTTTCAAGCAGCAATCTTTGAAAGGAAAGATACTTGTTGTCGATTCAATGTGGGATAGTCCCTACAGGATAGGAGTTCACCCATGTCCACAGTTTTGATTACAGGTCTAGTTCAGTTCAACTCATAGCCCCCAATCCCACTGGTGACGAGATTGTCATTGGGGATCAGAAAGTTGCTCTGCCTTACAAAGAGTGGTTAGCTGATCTGGGAGTCAGTGTCTCGATGCCGAAGTCACTGGTCAATGAGTAGGCAAAATCCTCTGGGGAAGGTTGTTTACTTACTTAGTGCTTGAAAAGCATTAAGGAAGCGAGGTGGAGTGAAGCACGGTCGGCAACAGCTAATTGGCTCAGGCGATTCTTGTTGTCGGGCGTAGGGTAGGACCCTCTTTCGAGTTTCAGAGGTGAATCCTCATATGATATGAAGGACTCCCATCCCCGGGAAAGTCCCCAACAGCAACTGGATCAATCTTTGTTGGCTGGCTTGCTTTGTCCGCTATCCTTCATCCCATCCGTCTTGTCCAGGCTGGTAAGGAGAGAAAGGGGTGCCCGGGGGGGATGAAGTAGAATCAATTGAAGTGGATGTTTCAGGAGTTCATTCAAGCGTAGGGGTAGGGCTTCGCGTACGGACTTTATTCGACTTTTGTTTAGTGAGTCGATTCTGTTGTGGATGAATGCGCTTAAGCAATAATAGTGGTAGGACTTAGCCTAGCTCTGTTCTTGATCGGTCGAATCGATTCGATCGCCATGTTTCTGAGATTATTATAAATGCCCTTTCTCTTTCGTTAATGGTTACGATGTCAATCGGGGACCCCATTCATCTATCTTCTTTGAAATGGAATTTCCCGTTCTCCTGCTTCAGTTACAGCTTCTCCCGCTCCTGGACTTAAAGTTTATTAATGCGATTGACTTGCCCTCAATAAAAAAATATATTGAGCGATTACATACCTCTTATAAATCATAAATTGTCGGATATTTGTGCTTGTAATGCTCTGTGGCGGAACAAAGGAGTGCGCGAAGGTACAATCCTAAAAAGTGAGATTGGTTATAGGGATATCTTAAACTCTGTTTTGCATATCAACGACAGCTCTGACCTTCCTGATCCTGTAACTGGTTTCTCCCCTGGTCTATGATTGCTCTCTTTAAGACCCGACCGGAAGGTTCGTTCGAGAGGACCGGTACGGTCCGCTTGGGGCCCTTCCGCAAAAAAAAGCAGATATAAGAAAAAGAGAGTGGCAGACTGAAGGAACTGTTAGAGTGAGCCTGAAAGAAGGTAGAGGATAATCTCCCAACTTCAAGCCAGGAAGCATTTTAGCAAAAACATTCCCCTCATTCAAAGGAAAGAAAGATGAAAGTTGAATAATAGCTGCCGGCTCCCTTTAACACCAACGGTAGATAGGAACCGAACTCAAAGGTAGTTTACTTTTAAACTTTCAAGAGTAAGGTAATTCCTATTTGCTTACTTGCACAAGTAAGGCTTGCATGTTAAAGATAGAACCAGCGGTGGCAGAAGAGATTTGTGCAGGAGCTGGCGGAGAGCGGAAGATTCGAATCTCGATCCGGGGAGACGTTTCAACGTTAGCTCCTGTAAGCCTGAGCAAACAAAGGTTGTAGTAGGGGCTTCCGCGACACTTTGATTAGTTCAATTAACCCAGCCTCAAGGACAGAAAGGGAGGGTAGGGTTTTTCCTTGATGAACCGAAGGAGGCCTAAGCATTTTGAAAACCCATATCATTCATTGGTAAGCGTAATTGGTTGGCCCTGCCAACTATATGCAGGTCTCTCGAGCCTTCCCTATTTCTCGATCGGTTCAATGCTTCATATTTATTCCACTCAAAGCCTGAGCGTGGCTAGGGTTCTCCCCCACTTCATTAATATAGTATAGCGAGGTGTGCCCCTTAATATATAGATATCTAAAGGGGGGGTCCGCTGGAGGGCGTCGTAGCTGGTTGACTTCTACGTTGTAGCTGGAGGGATAAAATAGCGTAACAGGCAGCAGGTGCCTCATTTCTTCAGCTGCAGGAGAGTGAGTTTATGGGCCACTCACATGTTGTCAATTCGAATGCTTTATAATTTGCTTTCTTTTAAGGTCCCTAGGACCATCTACTTTCATTTCTACTTTACTAGTAGAGCAAGGAATTCCTTTCTTTTTTTCTTCTGGTAAGTGGTCTATCTGTCCACGACGATAGCTCTTCTTTTATTCAAGACTGATCTTCCCCCTTGCCTTTTTTTTGAGCTGGGGCAATCAATCAGTCCATTCATTCCTGCCCTTCATTCAATAGATCGCTTAGCTCTACTTCTCAGTCAATCCCCTTTGTTCATGGCTTTGCATTTTTTGTAATGCTTTTCTTTTCTGTAAAGATCTCGATGACCGCTTAATTAATCTTTCCTTTCCCGCTCCATGTGAGGATCCTTTTTGGGAAATTCAACACCAAAAAATCTCGCATCGGCTTGCTACTTTTTCTCCTAAAAGGGAAGTCAACGACGCTGAAGTTGATGCGATAATAATGTTAAAGAGAGGTATTATCGATCGCATGGCTCAGTTGGATCCGCATAAATTCTGGGCTGAGCAAAAGAAAAGCACAATTTGGTCGCCGACGGTATATTAAATAACAAAGCCGAGTATACTATGGAAACGCTGAATCATCACTTTTTATTATTAACAACCGATGGCGAAGGCCGTGGCAGTGACTCTTTTTTTTTAAGAAGCTATTTAGGATAAGGGAAAACTTCGAATTGAACGGCCAATTTTCTTAACCTAGATTATGTGTCTAGGCATTATTAATAAGTACTCGTTTTCTAGGGGTAGGGATCCCCCCGCGTAGAGGGAGTCATAGTTGGTAGGTTGAATTGCGTATGGCTTGCTTTTGGGGAGGTAGACTTGGGCCGCAAGCTATCTGTCCCCGAAAGCAAAAGTAGCTCGAGCCAAAGGCGAGAGCGAGGCCACCCCGAGGGGTGGGTAGGGGCGAGCGGGGATGTGGGCGCCCTTCTATTGAGCGAATTTCATTTTGGAAGGTAGAATAGAGGGGTTTCATGTTTGCGCTCATTTCGAATTGTATTTCTCTGCTTCGGGGAAAGCAATAGCACTCGGCGTACCAAACTCAGAGGAAAGCGTAAACCAAGCACCAAACCCCAGAGCCTGTTGCCCCTGACGTTTACCATCCTTTACTGGATGACAACACTCGTTTCCAAGAACTAAACGAGCGGGGGGCATTTGGGCTCTTCTCGCGGTAAAGCCTCTCGCCTATCGCGTATAGGCTTATTCGCTCTTCTATAGCGCTTATCGAGGGAATTGAGCTTCGCCCTGTTCTTCCTATAATCCTTCTTTAGGGAGGGCTCTGAGCCTCTTCCTGCTGATCGGACGGAGAATTCCAGCCATCCATCGGTCCGAGTCACGCCGGTACAAAAAGAGAAATAGAAGCAAAGCTAATCGAGAGGATTGACCAGATGGAAAAGAACTAGAAGGCTTTTAAGAAAGATGAGGACATTGTGGGCGCATCCTCCTTGGTTGTGTTCCCCAATGCTGGGCTACCCCCGAAGTTTAAAATGCCCGACATGGACAAGTTCGATGGAACGGGATGCCCTAAGACACATCTCCTCATGTATGCCGGGAACATGCAACCTTTGGGTGCTTCCTTCGGAACCCTTGCTCAGTTGTTCCAAAGGACACTGACCGGCGCTGCCTTAAGATGGTTCCTCTCCCTGGATGACAAGTTCAAGAAATTGGGAGGACATATGCAATGAGTTCAACAATAAGGATAGTTACAACATCGAGGTAGATGTAACCAAACGTGACTTAGAAAGCACCAAGCTGCAACCTAACCGAGACCTTCTCTGAGTACATTACCAGATGGAGGAAAAGGGCACCCCAAATGACAACCAGACCCCTGGAGGGGGGGCAACCGGAAATGATAGTGAAAACCCTCTTGCCAGAGTATCAAAAGCATATGTATGCCCAATACCTACCCGACTTCAAAGCTATCATAGAGATCGGGTAGAGAATTGAGGATGGAATCCAATCAGACGTATTCCAAGACAAGTCCTCTAACACCTCAAACAGGTATAGGAGTCACAACAACTCCAGGAATTACAATGCTCAGACTTCAAAAACCGAAACCTTTATTGCTCTTGTGTTCGCTCCAAAGCTTAGTAATCGATTCCATCGCTCACAGGAAGAAATTGGATTCCCGCTTGCTTTCCATCCTCTGCCTACTCTATGGTCTTGTAGCCTTTCACTTACAGAAAAGAAATATGTATTCGAGAAATTCATCCGCAAGAAAAGGGAAGCGCTTACGAGCAAGAAAAGAAGAAGACTTTCTCATTGCATTTGCTGGCCTATCCCTATCTGTCGACCTTAGTCCTCTGCGAGCAATCTCATACCTTTTAAAGCAAGCGATTGAATACCTATCCCTATGGCTGCTATCTGCTTCTAGCTTCTATCCTTGAAGGAGAGGTTACGAAGTAGCTCGAACAACGGGAGAGGTCAAAAAACGGCTTTTTCTTAGGCGCAGGCCAGCTTTAATCGAACTCAGGTTCAGCTAAAGAAGATCCTGTCAAAAGATTGAGTCTGGAAGGCTATCTCTAGAAAGTCTTACCGCGTTTCCGGCTCTGCTTGCGGCATCGTCCCACACAGAAAGAAATGCCTTAGAATAGAATCAGCAATTCCCATCCTCTCTCTTCTCTTACAACCAAGTAAATCTTAGCGCCCTTTTCAAGATTGAATTCCATTCCAATAAGAAAGAACATCATATATGATATTAATAAGATTATGTTCGTTAGCTCCGTAAATAGAACAAGCTTCTTTCTTTCCCACGTAACTAAGAATAAATTAGTGAAATTCTTAGCCACATCCTGGGTCAGTAGTCTTTCCTTAGCAGTCTCATCTCTTTCTTAAGGGAACTTTCCTATCGTAGACCCATGCCGTCTTGTCCAAAGCAAGAGAGCCCCCGCCCGTTTGAAGTCGTTGCGAGCCGGAAAGCGTACCGGCAGTTTGAGTCGCTTACTTAATTTAGTCCATTTTTTTTTTTATAAGATTTATTTATATATTATAAACAATTGGAAAAAAATGGATTTTCCAATTGTTCATTCCTGGGAAGTGAAAGAAGCAGATAGAGCAAAGGCCTTCTCTTTCCGTCCGCTCTTCCCGAAGTGAGAGAATTGCATGTAAAGATCCATAAGGGCTTATAGTTTAATTGGTTGAAACGTACCGCTCATAACGGTTATATTGTAGGTTCGAACCCTACTAAGCCTACTACCCTCTTCTTTTCACCCGAAACAAGGCAGCCGAAGTCCCCGCCACCCTGTAGATCTCAATCTAACGGAAGCTCCTGGAACCACACTGCTGCCGCTGTCCTTCGGGGATGCCTCCTACGCTTACCACTTACCTACGCTCTTTCAGCATCCCCCTTCGGACAATACAATACGGCTTTCGTAATACGCGAAGCAGCTGAGCGATAGCTCTTCGATCGCTATATTCTTGCAATAGCGAAGGCATGGTTCATTCTCTAAAAAAGAGTAGATGCGAAGGTTCGGATCGAAGATCTTCGCGAGACGGCCCAAGCGAAGATAGGCACTCGAAGGCTTGAGGAGCAGCCCTCAAAAGGGAAAGACGCGGAGACGGCAGACTCGCCAGTCAAGCAAACCGTTAAGGCTGACTACAGCAGACCGGGGGTTCAAATTCCTCTTTTCCTGTTTCAATTTCCGGGAGTGAATGTAGGACGTGCAGACGGTGCATCAAGTGTGAACATTCAACCAAAAGCGTTTTAAGGATCGGCAATAGCTAAGCATTGTGGCCATCACAGTTCAAGCTACGTATGGCTGGCGTACAACCTACGGGCATCTTAGCCAAAAGAAAAAAAAAGATACCTGGTTGAAAAAAACCATTTTTTATATGCAACATCGAAGACGCTATTTTGCGGGTCCGCTTTTCTTTTTAGCAAGGAGGCGATTTGTTCGCTGGGCGATTCAGCTAGCCAAATCGCACTAATGCAATTCATTCGCCCTACTATCCTACAGAGGAATTCAAACTCTTAGTAAGACTAGGGCTAGGGCGACTCATTCTATTCTCTCTGAGGTCAGGTAGGTAAAGCGTCTAGCTTAGGGGAGCGCGTCGAATCGCTGAAAGGTCTTGGTGATTTTTTTCATTTGTTAATCTGAAGATAGAAAACCACAATGATTCCAAACTTCACTTCAAAAGTCTCGTATCCATGCTGTCCCGACTTCAAACTCTTTTTTATAAAACTCCTTTTCGTTCCGCTTTAACTAGGCAGTTTTCATTATGTGTTCTTTTCAGTGTCTAAGGAGGTTAGGAGTGAGTTAAGCCAATGCGTACAAATATACAAACCAGGCTCATCCTTTTTTTTTATGTTGAGGTCAGTGCAAGTCTGTCTATGATTAAGAGTCTAGGCGGTGTTGAAGCTGGCTCATTCATGCTAGTCATCTTAAAGCTATGAGTCAGAACAATGTTCACCAACTCTTCTATACTAATCTTGTTCATATAAAAAAATTCCATTTTGGAGAGCTCCTTCGGCTCGGCTCCCTTTTTTCTATGGTATGGACTGCATTTTTTCTTCTAGCCCAAAGGAGGATAATCCCTTTTG